AATGAAGTGCCTGAGCAAAAGGATAATTTTGATAGAATTAATAATGTGAATTTTCACCTTCATTATTTATATTTAATAGAATTAAACTATTTCCTTAGATATCAAAAATCTCTATACATCATATACTAAAATATAAAAAGATAAGCTAATTAAGCTACTGGGTTCATACCCCATTTATGAAAGTTTTAATCTTTCTCTTTTTAATGTTAAATTTATATAAAATTCTTTTTTTCTTAATAACAATTATCGGAACTTTAATCGCAATTTCCTCATACTCTTGGTTGAGAATATGAATGGGTTTAGAAATTAATCTTCTTTCAATCATTCCCCTATTGAAAGATAGAAACAATATATTTCCCTCAGAGTCTGCTTTAAAATACTTTATTACTCAATCTTTAGCTTCTAGAATTCTTTTAATATCAATTATTTTATCTTTAAATTTAAAAGAATTTTTTATAGAAAATATACAATTTTTATCCATAATAATAAATTCAGCCCTATTAACAAAAATAGGTGCAGCACCTTTTCATGCTTGATTCCCCGAAGTAATGGAAGGACTGAATTGAATAACAGGATTATTAATATTAACATGACAAAAAATTGCTCCAATAATTTTAATTTTTTATAGATGTAATTTAAGAATATTTTTTTTACTAATTATTTTAATTTCTACAATTTTTAGAGGTATTTTAGGCCTAAATCAAATTAGTTTACGAAAAATTTTAACCTATTCCTCAATTAATCATATTAGTTGAATATTAGCAAGAATATTTTATTCCCAAACAACATGATTAATTTATTTTAGTATCTATTCATTAATTACTTTAAATATTGTAATTATTTTTAATTTTTTAAAAATTTTTTATTTAAATCAACTTTTTTCTTCTTTAAATTATTCTAAATCTTTAAAATTTTCTTTTCTATTAAATTTTTTATCTTTAGGAGGTTTACCACCTTTTCTAGGATTTTTCCCAAAATGATTAGTGATCAATAATCTAATTTTAAATAAATTTTATTTTTTAAGCTTACTTTTAATTTTATTTACCCTAATTACTTTATTTTTTTACTTACGAATCTGTTTTTCTACTATAATATTAAATACAAAAGAAACTTTAATTTTTCTCCCCAAAAAATTAAATTTTAAAATTCTTTTAATTAACTTTTTTTCTTTGAGAGGTTTATTAATTTGCACTTTGATTTTCAATTATGTCTAAGGATTTAAGTTAAATAAACTATTAACCTTCAAAGTTGACAATGAGGAAAAAATTTCTTAAGCCTTAGACATTTCCGTCACCTTTAAATTTGCAATTTAAAATCATTTTTGAATACAAGACTTGGTAAAAGAAATAATTATTTCGTTAGTAAATTTACAGTTTACTGCTTAAACTCGGCCATTTTACCGAACAAATGATTATTTTCGACTAACCATAAAGATATTGGAACTTTATATTTTATTTTTGGGGCATGATCAGGAATAGTAGGAACATCTTTAAGATTATTAATTCGATCAGAATTAGGAATACCGGGATCTTTAATTGGAGATGACCAAATTTATAATGTAATTGTTACAGCTCATGCTTTTATTATGATTTTTTTTATAGTTATACCAATTATAATTGGAGGTTTTGGAAATTGATTAGTACCTCTAATATTGGGAGCCCCTGATATAGCTTTTCCCCGAATAAACAATATAAGATTTTGACTTTTACCTCCTTCTTTAACTCTTTTAATTATAAGAAGAATTGTAGAAAATGGAGCTGGAACTGGATGAACAGTTTATCCCCCCTTAGCAGCAAATGTTGCTCATAGAGGTTCATCAGTTGATTTAGCAATTTTTAGTCTTCATTTAGCAGGAATTTCTTCTATTTTAGGTGCAGTTAATTTTATTACAACCGTTATTAATATACGACCTAGTGGTATAAACTTAGATCGTTTACCTTTATTTGTTTGAGCAGTAAAAATTACTGCTATTCTTCTTTTATTATCCCTACCAGTATTAGCTGGTGCAATTACAATATTATTAACAGATCGAAATTTAAATACATCTTTTTTTGATCCTGCAGGAGGAGGAGATCCAATTTTATATCAACATTTATTTTGATTTTTTGGTCATCCAGAAGTTTATATTCTTATTCTTCCTGGATTTGGAATAATTTCTCATATTATTAGACAAGAAAGAGGAAAAAAAGAAACTTTTGGAACTTTAGGAATAATTTATGCTATAATAGCTATTGGTTTATTAGGATTTGTAGTATGAGCCCATCATATATTTACTGTAGGAATAGATGTTGATACTCGAGCTTACTTTACTTCAGCAACTATAATCATTGCCGTACCTACAGGTATTAAAGTTTTTAGATGACTAGCAACTTTCCATGGCACTCAACTTTTATATAGGCCTGTATCTTTATGAGCATTAGGATTTGTATTTTTATTTACTGTCGGAGGATTAACAGGAGTAGTTTTAGCTAATTCTTCTTTAGATATTATTCTTCATGACACATATTACGTAGTTGCTCATTTTCATTATGTTCTTTCTATAGGAGCAGTGTTTGCTATTATAGCCGGATTAGTTCAATGATTTCCTTTATTTACAGGTTTAACTCTACATAGAAAATTCTTAAAAATTCAATTTTTTGTTATATTTATTGGAGTTAATTTAACATTTTTCCCTCAACATTTTTTAGGATTAAGAGGAATACCTCGACGATACTCAGACTACCCTGATGCTTTTACTCTATGAAATATTGTTTCATCTATTGGCTCTTTAATTTCCTTAATCAGAGTAACATTATTATTATATATTTTTTGAGAGGCCTTAGCTGTTCATCGAAAAAGATTAGCTACTATAAGAATAGTAACATCAATTGAATGAATACAACATTTACCTCCTGCCGAACATAGATATTCAGAACTTCCTGCTTTAACGGGTAATTTCTAATATGGCAGATTAGTGCATTGGATTTAAACCCCAAATATAAAGTTTATCCCTTTTTTTAGAAATTGCAACATGAAAAACTTTACTACTTCAAGATAGGGCTTCCCCTTTAATAGAACAACTAGCCTATTTTCATAATCATACTTTAATAATTCTAGTAATTATTACTGTTTTAGTAGGACAATTAATAATTACTTTATTTTTTAATAAATTATCTTATCGTTTCCTTTTAGAAGGTCAAATTATTGAAATTGTTTGAACAATTTTACCAGCAGTAACTTTAATTTTTATTGCTTTACCATCACTAAAATTACTTTATATTTTAGATGAAGTTAATAATCCTTTATTAACAGTTAAATCTATTGGACATCAATGATATTGATCTTATGAATATTCCGATTTTAAATCTATTGAATTTGATTCTTACATAATCCCTAAAGATTTAATAAAACCATTTAATTTTCGATTATTAGATGTTGATAATCGTTTAATTTTACCTTACCAAACTCAAATTCGATTATTGGTGACAGCAGCTGATGTTATCCACTCATGAACAATTCCTTCTTTAGGAGTAAAAATTGATGCTACTCCTGGACGTTTAAATCAAGTTAGATTCGCCTTAAGACGAACAGGATTATTTTATGGACAATGTTCTGAAATTTGTGGAGCAAATCATAGATTTATACCAATTGTTGTAGAAAGAATTTCTCCTAAATATTTTTATAAATGAGTTTCTGAAACTGCAGAAGCTTCATTAGATGGCTGAAAGTAAGCAATGGAATTTTAAACCATACTATAGTAATTTACATCTACTTCTAATGAAAAATTTAGTTAAAATAATAACATTAGCTTGTCAAGCTAAAATTATTATAATTATAATAATTTTTAATTCCACAAATAGCTCCTCTTAGATGATTAACTTTATTCTTATTTTTTGTTTCTATTTATTTAATCTTTAATATCATAAATTTTTATTCTTTTAATTATTTAATTAAAAGATCAAAAAAAATTAAAAAATCTATTTTTTATAATTGAAAATGATAACAAATTTATTTTCTTCTTTTGACCCAAGAACAAACCTTAGCCTTTCATTAAATTGGTTAAGAACATTAATTGGACTTTTAATCATTCCTCTTTCTTTTTGATTAATCCCCTCACGATTAAATATTATTTGAGTAAAAATTATTATAACTTTACATTCAGAATTTAAAATTTTAATTGGATTTAATAAAACTCAAGGAAGAACTTTAATTTTCATTAGTTTATTTTCATTAATTTTATTTAATAACTTTTTAGGATTATTTCCTTATATTTTTACAAGAACAAGTCATATAACATTAACATTAACCTTAGCCCTACCTTTATGATTAAGATTCATAATTTTTGGATGAATTAATAATACTATCCATATATTTGCCCACTTAGTCCCTCAAGGAACACCTCCTATTCTTATACCTTTTATAGTTTGTATTGAAACAATTAGAAATATTATTCGACCAGGAACTTTAGCAGTTCGGTTATCTGCTAATATAATTGCTGGCCATTTACTAATAACACTATTAGGAAATACAGGGCCTATATTAAATTTAATAATAATTAATTTTCTTATTATTACTCAAATTCTCTTACTAGTATTAGAATCAGCAGTTTCTATTATTCAATCTTATGTGTTTGCAATTCTAAGAACTTTATACTCAAGAGAAGTAAATTAATGAGATTACATAAAAATCATCCCTTCCATTTAGTTGATGTTAGACCATGACCCTTACTTGGAGCTTTTGGAGCTATAACAACAATAATAGGATTAATTACATGATTCCATTTATATGAGTCAAATTTACTATTTTTAGGATTTTTAATTATACTTTTAGTAATATATCAATGATGACGAGATATTGTTCGAGAAAGAACTTACCAAGGTCAACATACTTTTAATGTAACAATAGGTTTACGATGAGGAATAATTTTATTTATTACATCAGAAATTTTCTTTTTTATCTCTTTTTTTTGAGGATTTTTTCATAGGGCCTTAACTCCAAGAATTGAACTAGGAATAATTTGACCACCTAAGGGAATTCAAACTTTCAACCCAATAGAAATTCCATTATTAAATACTTTAATACTATTAACTTCAGGACTTACAGTTACTTGAGCTCATCACGGATTAATAGAAAATAATTATTCTCAAAGATTATACGGATTAATCTTAACCGTAATTTTAGGAATTTACTTTACAATACTTCAAGCTTATGAATATATTGAAGCCCCATTCACCATTGCTGATTCTGTTTATGGATCATCTTTCTTTATAGCTACAGGATTCCATGGTTTACATGTAATTATTGGAACAACATTTTTATTAATTTGTTTAATTCGACATTATTTAAATCATTTTAGATGTATTCATCACTTTGGGTTTGAAGCAGCAGCTTGATATTGACATTTTGTAGATATTGTTTGATTATTCTTATATATTTCTATTTACTGATGAGGTAGATATTTATATAATATAAACATTATATTTGACTTCCAATCAAAAAATCTAGATTTTCTAGTATAAATAATAAAAATCATTTTATTTTTAACATTAATAATTATAATAATTAATTTTTTATTAATTATTTTACTTAATTTAATTTCAAAAAAAAGTTTTGCCGATCGAGAAAAAAGTTCCCCATTTGAATGTGGGTTCGATCCTAAAAATCCTGCTCGTTTACCTTTTTCTTTACAATTTTTTCTTATTGCAGTAATTTTTTTAATTTTTGATGTTGAAATTACTTTATTATTTCCATTAATCATAACATTAAATATTTCAAGAATATTAAATTATACATTTATTACAATTTTCTTTATTATTATTTTAATTAGTGGTTTATTTCATGAATGAAAACAAGGTGCTTTAGATTGAGCATATTAGGATAATAGTTAACTATAACATTTAATTTGCACTTAAAAAGTATTGATTCTTCAATTTATCTTAATAAGAAGCAAAAAATTGCATTTAGTTTCGACCTAAATTTTTGATAACTAAAAATTATCCTTATTTTAATTGAAACCAAAAAAGAGGTCTATCACTGTTAATGATAAAATTGAATTAAAAATTCCAATTAAGGAAATAGGTTATTCAAGATTAGGCTTCTAACTTAAAACTTAAGCGATGAAATTTCGTTTATATTTCTATTTATATAGTTTAAAAAAAACATTACATTTTCACTGTAAAATTAGAAAATTTCTTATAAGTTACTTAAAAATAATTTTATTTCCTTAATATCTTCAATATTATGCTCTATTATATAAGCTATTTAAGTAAAAAAAAATTAATAAAAATCCTAACCAAATTACTATTATTATAAAATAAATTTTTAAATGATTAATAGATAAAAATTGTAAAAACTTAGAAAAAAATCTTAAATTTAATTTTAATTGTTGACCCCCATAATATTCCATTCAACCTTGATCAAACACTTTAGAATATAGATTACCTAAAAATACTGGATAAAAATTAATTCCAAAAGTTGAAATTACCGGTATATTTCATATCATCGCTAAAAATCTTCTTAATGTCAAAAATTGTAAAGATTTCAAATTATAATTAATTTTAAATTTAGCTAACTCATATCCAATAAATATACCTAAAAATACTATAAATAATGTTATTAACTTTAAAAAAAGGGGTAAACAGATAAAATAAGGTGATGGAAAAATTAATCACCTTAATAGTCTTCCACTAAAAACTACTAAAAAAATTAAACCTGATATTCCATAAATTATATACCCCTTATTTTCTATTAAACAATTCAACCTAATATAATTTATAGACCCAGATAATCTATAATAAGATAAACGAAAACTATAACAAACTGTTAACCCAATAGAAATATAGAATAATAAATAAATTAATAAATTTAAATTATTTATAGTTATTATTTCAACAATTAAATCTTTTGAATAAAATCCAGATAAAAAAGGTAAACCGCATAAAGAAAAATTACAAATATTAAAAAATGAACAAACTAACGGCATTTGATTAATTAAATTTCCTATATAACGAATATCTTGACAATTATTTATAGAATGAATAATAGCTCCAGCACACATAAATAACAATGCCTTAAATAAAGCATGAGTTAATAAATGAAAAAAAGCTAATTCATATCTTCCCAAGGCTAAAATTCTTATTATTAAACCTAATTGACTTAAGGTAGAAAGAGCAATAATTTTTTTTAAATCAAATTCAAAATTAGCACCTAAACCAGACATAAATATCGTTAGACTTGCAATTAATAAAAATACTATTTTTAAAGAATCTCTAAATACTAAATTAAAACGAATTAATAAGTAAACACCAGCAGTAACTAAAGTTGATGAATGAACTAAAGAAGATACTGGAGTAGGAGCAGCTATAGCAGCAGGCAATCAAGAAGAAAAGGGAATTTGGGCTCTTTTTGTTATCGCCGCTAAAACTACTAATAATGAAATTAATTCTATAATTTTATCTCTTTTTAAAAATCTTAAATAAAAATAAAATCTTCATCTTCCAAAATTTAATATTCAAGCAATTGATATTAATAAAGCTACATCCCCAATTCGATTAGATAGCGCAGTTAATATTCCTGCATTATACCTTTTAACATTCTGATAATAAATAACTAAACAATAAGAAACTAACCCTAAACCATCCCAACCTAACAAAATTGAAATTAAATTAGGTCTAATAATTAATAATATTATTGATAACACAAATATTACTACTAATAAAATAAATCGATTTAAATTTAAATCTCCTTCTATATATTCTTCTCTATAATAAACTACTATAGAAGAAATAAATAAAACAAATCTCATAAATAATAAAGATATCCAATCAAATAAAATTGTTATAATAATATTAGTAGAATTTAAGTAAATTAATCTATATTCAATAATTAAACTAAAATCTTGAACTATAAACTTAACCCTAAAAATAAATAAAATAAAAGAAATAAATCCAAATAAACCAGAGTAAATTTTACAAATTATTATTATTCAAAATAAAATTTTATATCTTTGATACCACAAATCAATATTTTATTTAAACTATTTGAATAAATTCATAAAACAAAATATTCTCTTTTTAAAATTAAAATATTTAAAGGAAATCAATGTAAAAATAATAATAAATATTCTCGAAAATACCCTCTATAAATTCTATACATTCCCGAATAATACACCCCATGCTGTGAAAAAGCATATAAAAATAACGAATAGGCAGCTCTAAAAAAAGAAATGAATGATAAAAAAATTATAAAAATCCTTCTAAATCTTACTAATCTATTAATTAATATAATTTCTCCTAATAAATTTAATGAGGGAGGGGCAGCTATATTTGAAGATCTAAATAAAAATCACCATAATGATAATCTAGGAAAAATATTAATTAACCCTTTATTTAAATAAAGTCTTCGTCTTAATATTCGCTCATAAGATATATTAGCTAAACAAAATAAACCTGAAGAACATAAACCATGAGCTAATATTATAATTAGAGATCCTCAAAATCCTCAAATATTTAATGTTATAATTCCTCCTAAAACTAAACCTATATGAGCTACAGAAGAATAAGCAATTAAAGATTTAATATCTCTTTGACGTAAACATATTAAAGAAACAAAAAATCCTCCTATTAAACTAATAATAATAAAAATAAAATTTAATTTTATTCCAATTGTTAAAAATAAATTCATTACTCGCATTAAACCATAACCTCCAAGTTTCAATATAATTCCTGCTAAAATTATAGATCCAGAGACAGGGGCTTCAACATGAGCTTTAGGTAATCATAAATGAACAAAAAATATTGGTATTTTTACAAAAAAAACAAAATTTATACATAAATATATAAATAAATTACTTAAATTATTAGTTATAAAATAAAAATCTAAACTAAAAAATTTTTCATAATAATAAAAAATAGAAATTATTATTGGTAACGAAACTATCAAAGTATAAAATAATAAATAAATTCCAGCCTCAATTCGTTCAGGTTGATAACCTCAACCAATAATTAAAATTAAAGTAGGAATTAACCTAATTTCAAAAAATAAATAAAAAATAAATAAATTTATTGAAGAAAAAGCCAAATATAAAGCTAACATTAAATTAATTATAATAAATAAAAATAAATTACTAAAATTATTCAATTTAAAAATTTTCTCTCTAGATAAAATTATTAAACTACAAATTCAAAATCTTAGTAAAATTAATGTAAAAGATAATAAATCTACGCCTAAAAAAATAGAAATATTCGTCCATAAATAACTTATAGAAACATTTACAAAAAATAAAAAAGATAAAATAAAAAATATAAATTGAATTAATCAAAATTCTGAAATAAAACATAAAGGAATTAATATAATTAATCTAAATAAAAACTTTATCATAAAGAAGAAAAACTTAAAATATAATCATTACCATGAACTCGAATTATTAAAACTAATATAGCTAATCCTAAAGCTCCTTCACAAACTCTTATTGTTAAAAAAATTATTGAAAAAAAATATTCATATCTTAATTCTGATAAATAAATTAAAATATTAAAATACAAAGACACTATAATAAATTCTAAACTTAATAATATTACTAATAAATGTTTTCGTCTTAAAGCAAATACTAATATTCCTGAAATTCTAAGAAAAATAGAAGAATAAATATAAATTAACATTAGTTTTAATAATTTAAAAAAAATATTGGTCTTGTAAATCAAAAATAAGATTTTCTTTTAAAACTTCAAGAAAAAGGAAATTCCTTATCTTTAATCTCCAAAATTAATATTTTTATAAACTATTTCTTGAAATATCTTTAATTTTTATTAGACTTTCTGTAATTATAGGACTTTCATTCTTATTTTTAAATCATCCATTATCATTAGGATTAATTCTTCTTCTTCAAACTACTTTAATTGCTTTAATTACAGGTTTAATAAATTATAATTATTGATTTTCTTATATTATTTTTCTAGTTATAATTGGAGGAATATTAATTTTATTTATTTATATAACAAGAGTTGCATCAAATGAAAAATTTAAATTTTCTTATAAACTTATATTAATTTTAACAATTTCATTTTGTACAATACTAATTTTATTATCTCTTGATTCTTATTATTTTAATTTAATTTTAACAAATGATTTAATAAATCAAAATTTAAATCTAAATTTTAAATTATCTATAAATAAATTTTTGATATGACCAATAAATCTTCTATTTTCATTAATTATTATTTATTTATTAATCACTTTAATTATAGTAGTTAAAATTACTAACATTAAATCTGGCCCATTACGTCATAAATTATAATGAAAATACCAATTCGAAAAATATCTCCTATTATTAAAATTATTAATAGATCTTTAATTGACCTTCCATCTCCTTCAAATATTTCAATATTATGAAATTTTGGATCATTACTAGGATTATGCCTAGGAATTCAAATTATTACTGGATTATTTTTAGCTATACATTATTGTCCTAATATTGAATTAGCATTTAGAAGAGTGGCTCATATTTGTCGAGATGTAAATTATGGGTGATTAATTCGTACCCTTCATGCAAATGGGGCATCATTTTTTTTTATTTGTTTATATATTCATATTGGACGAGGGATCTATTATAGATCTTATAATTTAAAAGAAACATGATTAATTGGAGTAACAATTTTTTTTATTGTAATAGCAACAGCTTTTTTAGGATATGTACTCCCATGAGGACAAATATCATTTTGAGGAGCCACAGTTATTACTAATCTTTTATCTGCTATTCCTTATTTAGGAACTACAATTGTTCAATGGGTTTGAGGGGGATTTGCTGTAGATAATGCAACTCTAACACGATTTTTTACTTTCCACTTTCTTTGTCCATTTATTGTTGCTGCTTTAGTGATAATTCATCTATTATTTCTTCATCAAACTGGATCAAATAATCCTTTAGGGACTAATAGAAATTCAGATAAAATTCCATTTCACCCCTACTTTTCTTATAAAGATATTGTTGGAGCTCTAATTATATCAATAATTCTAATAATTTTAACATTAAGAAATCCTTATCTTTTAGGTGATCCTGATAATTTTATTCCAGCAAATCCTCTTATTACCCCAGTTCATATTCAACCTGAATGATACTTTTTATTTGCTTATGCAATTTTACGTTCAATTCCTAATAAATTAGGAGGGGTAATTGCATTAGTATTATCTATTGCTATTTTATATATTCTACCATTTTCTAATAAAAAAAAAATATTAAGAACTCAATTCTATCCAATTAATAAATTATTATTTTGAGCTCTTTTTACTATTATTATTTTATTAACATGAATTGGTGCACGACCTGTTGAAGATCCATATATCCTAATTGGACAAATCTTAACTATTATTTATTTTTTTTATTATATTATTAATCCTATTATTGCAATTATTCAAGATAAAATTTTATTTAAATAGTTAATGAGCTTGTTAAAGCATATATTTTGAAAATATAAGAAAGAAATAAATTTTCTATTAACTTATACTAAATTTTATTAACTAAGTTAAAAGAATAAAAATAAAAATTTTTATTCTTAAAAATATTAATAAATAATTTAATGAAACAGGTAAATAACCCTTTCATGATAAATATATTAACTTATCATATCGATAACGAGGTAAAGTCCCTCGAACCCAAATCCATAAAAATCTAAAAAATCCAATTTTTATAAAAAAATTAAATCTTATTAAATCTCCTCCCATAAATAATATACAACACATAAACCTCATAAATAAAATCCTTGCATATTCAGCTAAAAAAATTATAGCAAATCCCCCCCTTCTATATTCTACATTAAACCCTGATACTAATTCTGATTCTCCTTCAGCAAAATCAAAAGGAGTACGATTAGTTTCTGCTAAACTAGAAACTAATCATATAAAACATAAAGGTAATATTAAAACAATAAATCAAATATATTTTTGATATTTTATTAAATCTAAAATATTTAAACTTAAAATTAAATATAAAAAAGATATTAAAATTAAAGCCAATCTTACTTCATAAGAAATAGTTTGAGCTACGGCTCGTAATCTACCTAATAATGAATAATTAGAATTAGAAGACCACCCAGCTAATATTACTGTATATACTCTTAATCTAGAAACTCTTAAAAAATACAAAATTGATAAATTAAAACTAACATTTATTCTTAAAAAAGGTATACAAATTCACAAAACTAATGCTAAAAATAAATTTATTAATGGAGAAAAATAATATAAATTAAAATTTGATATATAAGGAAATGTTTGTTCTTTAGAAAATAACTTAATAGCATCCCTAAAAGGCTGAATTAAACCAATAAACCCAACTTTATTAGGTCCTTTACGAATTTGAATATATCCTAAAACCTTTCGTTCTAATAATGTCAAAAAAGCTACACCAATTAAAACACAAATAACTAAAATCAAAATAGAAATAAAAATTAAAATTAAATCCAATATTATCAAGTATTATTTGTAAAAAATTTACATAAAAAGATTCTAAATCAATCGCACTAATCTGCCAAAATAATAATAAAATTCAATTTAAAATAATTTATTATACATTTGGTCCTTTCGTACTAAAATATATTAACTAATTAAAGATAAAAACCAACCTGGCTCACACCGGTTTAAACTCAGATCATGTAAAATTTTAAAGGTCGAACAGACCTAATTTTTTAGCCTCTACACCAAAAATTAATTTTAATCCAACATCGAGGTCGCAAACTTTTTTTTCGATTTGAACTCTCAAAAAAAATTACGCTGTTATCCCTAAGGTAATTTAATCTTATAATCATTATTAATGGATCAAAAATTCATAAATTAATGTTATTATATAAAAAAAGTTAATTAAATTTTTCAATCGCCCCAATCAAATAAAATTTTAAATACAAAATTATAATTCTAAAGATTTAAATTTAAAATTTTATAAAACTCTATAGGGTCTTCTCGTCTTTTAAATTAATTTAAGCTTTTTAACTTAAAAATAAAATTCAAATAAAATTAAATAGAGACAGTTATTTTCTTATCCGACCATTCATACCAGCTTTCAATTAAAAAACTAATGATTATGCTACCTTAGCACGGTCAAATTACCGCGGCCCTTTAAATATTCAGTGGGCAGGCCAGACTTTAAATTATTTTCAAAAAGCCATGTTTTTAATAAACAGGTAGAAAATTTTTTGCCGAATTCCTTTATTTAACCTTAAAATTATATTTATTATACAATTTTTATTTACTTATTTAATCATTATTACTAAATTTCAATAATTAAAATTTAAAATTTTATAAAATATTTAAAATTAATATAAATAATTATTTTAAAAAAATTAATTATAACATTATTTTATTAATGAAAACTTCTAATCCTATAAATATTCTATTTTTTTATTAATTTTTAAATATTTTTTATAAAAGCTTATCCCCTTATAAATTATCTATTAATAATATAAAATTAAAAATTAAATTTTATATTGTTAATAAAAAAATTAAATTTTTTTCTAAAATAACTAGATATATTAAAAACGAATAACATTTCATTACTAAAATAATATTGCAAATATTTATTCTACAATAAAATACCTATTATTTTAGCTCTCTTAAATTCGAGAAAATAAAATTTTTATATTATTTAATTAACCCTGATACACAAGGTACAAAATAAAAATTTTCTTCAAAATTAATTAAATATTTCTTTCACAATACTTATATACTATAATAAAAAAACTTTTTTCTAATTTATACTAAAATTAAATTTTTTTCTTTAAATAAACTAAATTTACTTATAAAATAATAATTTTTTATCAAATTAAATTGATTTTAACAATTAACTTTTTAATGTAAATAAAATGCTTTAAACAAGCTCTAATTTGCTCTTTCTAGGCTCACTTTCCAGTAAGCCTACTTTGTTACGACTTATTTCACTTTAAAGTGAAAGCGACGGGCAATATGTGCATTTTTTAGAGCTAATAATCATTATTAAAATTTATTAAAAATTACTATCAAATCCTTTTTTGTATCAATTTAAAATTAATAATCTATAATTAAAATTAATGTAACCCATTTCTACCTTTGTATAAACTATACCTTGATCTGATATTTTTTATTTAAGTAAATTTAGAATATTAAAATTCTTTTAAAATATTCAAACTACGACGATATACAAACTATTAACAAAGGAACTTAAAATCGTGGACTATCATTTACAGAACAGGTTCCTCTGAATAGACTAAAAAACCGCCAAAATTTTTAATTTTCAAGAACATAACTACTACTAATCTAGTTTAATTTTACATTATTAATAATAGGGTATCTAATCCTAGTTTATTACTAAATTTATTAAATAATCATTAAAATTATATTTATTATAAAATTTAAAATTCCACCTAATAAATTTTAATTTAAAATAAATAATTATAAATATATTAATACTAAAAAAAATTAAATTGTACTATTTGTATAACCGCAACTGCTGGCACAAATTTTGTTAATACTATAAATTTTTACTAAATCTAATTTTCATTCATTTATAAAATCATTTACTGCGAATAAAATTTTAAATATAATTATTAAAATAATATTTTTTAATCACACAAAAATTTACATATAAATATAAAATTTAATCTAATTTTTTAAACAAAAATAAAACTTTTATATACTAAATAGCTTTCTTCACATGAGAAAAAAACGATTCTTCCCCCTATTAAAAGTGCAATTTAAATAGACAATTTCCCACTTCAAAAAATTCTTAATTTAACAATAAGAATTCCAGCACAAAATTTTCTATAAATTACAAAGTGCAAATATACTCAAATACTAATAATATTTCCCCATAAATTAGTACAATACATAAAATGCATCAATATTTTAAATTAAAATTCCATATAAATTTTAACTTAAATCTTTTACTGATAAAATCATTATTATTAATTAATAAATCCCCATTTTATTAACTAAAAACATGTTTTTTATACTAGTAATTTTTACTATTTAAATTTAAAATTATTTTTAATAATATTCCCCAATTTTACTAAAATAATTTATTTTCATTTTAAATAATAAATAATTATTTTTAAAAAAACAATAATATATATCCTAATATAAAATTATCTCTATAAAAATACTAATTTACTTATGTTTTTAGCTAATATTCCCCAATTTCACTAAAATAATTTTTTTTTAATTTTTCTTTACAAAAATAAAACTTTTTATCATTAATAATTTAATAAACATATATTATATATTTATTAATTAATAAATTAAAATGATATTTTAATTTATTATAATAATTTCTTCAATTAAATATTTATATATACAGTAAAAAATAGAGGGTTTTTTTTTTTTTTTAAAAATTGTTATTTTCAATAACAAATTTATATATTAATAATATATTAAATATTTATATATTTATAACTATTATATTTATATATATAAAGATATTTATTATATATTTATATACAAAATATTTATATATATATATATATTAAATTATTATTAATTTAGAACATATTTATATATATATAATTAATAATATATAAAACTATATATTTATATATAACTTTAATATATTATATAAACAATATTAAATAAATTATTAATACTATTATAAATTTCTAATATGATTTTTATTTCTTTTCATCATATATTTATTTAAAATTATATCGCTCAGCTAAGATTTTATTAATATCTGATAAAAATAATATATCCTTATATTATAATAAATAGAATATATATATATATAAACTGTATAGGTATATAATAATATAACTTTTATTTTAAAAAAAAAGTTGAGAATTTTTTTTTAAAAAATTTCAATGTCTTAAATTTTCTAATACACTAAATTTTTCATTTTTTTTTTTTTTACACAATTTTACATATTTTTTTCATGTGAAAAGTTTATTTCTATTAAAAAAAGTTTA